GGCACATATTTTTGGAAACCCCCCATAAGAGCCATATTCTGACTTTTTTCTGGAGAATATCCAATAATTCTTTCCATTGAATGAATAATGGATCCAGAGCCTAAAAATAATAATGCTTTCGAATAGGCATGAGTGATCAAATGAAATAAAGCAGCTTGATAAGACCCCATACCGAAAGCTAACATAATATAACCCAATTGCGACATTGTAGAATAAGCTAAACTTCTCTTAATGTCTATTTGAGCCAGAGCCAAAGTAGCTCCTAAGAGTACTGTTATTATACCTATCAAAGAAATGAGATTCATTACGTAAGGTATAACTGCGAAAAGAGGCAGAAGCCGGCCTACAAGAAAAATGCCCGCTGCTACCATAGTAGCAGCATGTATAAGAGCCGAAATCGGAGTGGGTCCCTCCATGGCATCAGGTAACCATACATGAAGGGGGAATTGTGCCGATTTCGCAATTGCACCGAGGAATAATAGGGCGGCACACAGAGTCAGAAATAAAGAATTTATCCCATGATTCTCAATCAAGTTATTGACTATTTTGAACAAATCTCGAAATTCGAAACTACCCGTTATCCAATAAAGACCTAAGGTTCCTAATAATAAACCAAAATCCCCCACACGATTAGTTACAAATGCTTTTTGACAAGCATTTGCCGCAATTGGTCGCGTGAACCAAAAACCTATTAATAGATAGGAACACATTCCAACTAATTCCCAAAAAAAATAAATTTGTATCAAATTAGAACTCGTAACTAATCCCAACATGGAAGCATTGGAAAAACTCATAGAAGCAAAAAATCTCAAATATCCTTGATCATGAGACAGATAATTGTCACTATAAATAAGAACCATGATTCCAACAGTAGTAATTAATATTGACATAATAGAAGTCAGTGGATCGATCAAGTCGCCAAACTCTAGGGAAAAATCATGATGGAGGGTCCAAGACCCTACATATTGATAAATAGAACTCCCGTTTATTTGCTGAATAGCCAGGTCGGCCGAAAAAAGCATAACTATACTTAGTAATAAAACACTAGGAAAAGCCCATATGCGACGCAGATTTTTTGTTGTCGTTGGAACGAGAAGAAGTCCCACTCCTATTGCTATAGGAACCGGAAGCGGAACGAAAGGTATGATCCATGCATATTGATATGTATGTTCCATAAGAAAATCAAAGTTTTTTCTATTCTTAGTAATTGAATTGTTTCCGATTCACCAGCTCTTATCTCTTTCGGAAGGAACAATCAAATAAAAAAATCAAAATAGGAAAGAACTCAAATAGAATTTTCCATTTTCAATCATTCCATTAATTCTTATAAGAATTTCTATTCATAGAGCAAGTAAAAAGAATTCTCGTACTTGATTCTGATATGGGTCATAGGATCCATCAATAACTCGACCCAATCAAAAGAAGACCTTGGGTATTAGTTTATTCGGGATAATTCACTAATTCTGATTGAGTGGAGTAAGCTGCCTAGGCTTCGAGGAAACTCTACGATACCTATCTAACTGTCACTGCGGTTCGAATTGAAAGATGAGAATTTGGAGATAGCATGAAACCTATCTCGGGAATTCGCTTAAACGAATTATCCGTTATGTTTGTGATGGCGGTAAAAAATGATCATTATAAAACAGTACCGTCTGTTTCATTTGGTTAAAAAGACAACCAAAAAAATAGGTAAAAAAGTTACTGGTTCTATTTCACTAGAGAAATCCACCCGGACCAGTAAGAGTAAGGCCAAGGAAGAAGTCTCTATCGATAGAATAGAAACAAGAGAAAGAAACCTGAATATATATTTCAGGTAGAAGGATAACTCGGTATACTTTTTTCATTCCTTGCACTTATGATACTAGATACGTATCATAAGATCTCTTTACTAACAGGTAAAAATAGGAAATCGAGGTATTCATTCTATGACAACTTTCAACTTACCCTCTCTTTTTGTGCCTTTAGTGGGCCTAGTATTTCCGGCAATTGCAATGGCTTCTTTCTTTCTTCATGTTCAAAAGAACAAGATTATCTAGATCCGATGGAAGCAAATCCCATTGATTTCTTTCAAGACCTGCACTTGATCATACTATAGATTCGTGGAATCTAAGATACGGCGTCCTCCGAACACATCCCTAAGAGCTCCTCTCTTAGGGATGTGTAACCGTGATAGGTGGATAAATGCATTCATTTCATTTTCATTATAGCTAGTTTCAATTTCAAATCGATCCTAAGAATGGGAAAATGAAAACGTCAAACAGATCACACTTTGGATTATTGATTTGATCATTTTTTTAGAAAAAAAAAATGGATGGACTAGACGCATTGACTTTGGCATATATATAATATAGTATTATATTGATTATGCGCGTTGCATATATTCAACACCTAAGAAGGGAGGTAAATTCACATGTTTCACTTATTCCAGTGGCTCATAGTAGCAGCGGCTAGCACGAAAGGGGTTTTGTGGTTATTCTTTTGGTGGTTCGTACCAAAGAAACCTCCCAGCGAGCCGTCGAAGCTGCCTGCAGAATTCCGAGAAGTGGACCAAGTCAAAAGAAAGTGGCCTACTCCGCCAGCCAGAGTTGACCTTCCAAAATGGATGGAAGGATCCGAAGTCGAGACAGAATTGGTGGAAGGATCATCATCCACTGTCGACCAACCACACGTAGGGGAAAATAATGTGTTCGCGGTTGAAGCATCTGCTGCGGAATGTAGGGAATTAGAAACCATTGGAGATCTTAGCGCTTTGACTTCGTCTCCGATATTGGCCGAGGCGTCAGCCACTGCCGAACAAGGCCAATCCGAGATAGAAGCGAAGAATGAAAAAGACCGAGAATATTCGGTCGAGCTGCTGTATTGGCGGCAACAACGATCTGTATTCGTTGAAGTCCAATACTACTTTACTTGTCAGAAAGCCGAGATCGGATCTTAAGACTCGAATCTCGCCTAGCGAAGCACCGAGAGGAGGGTTCCAGCGAAGAGACAGTACAAAAAATCCGCACTTCGTTGAGTAGGAACAAGCAAAAAACAAAAGAGTTAGAGGGACAGCTTTTCCTCTTAGCGGAAGAACTCTTAAAATTGGAAGAGTACCATCCCGAAGTCCAAGCAAAGGCAAGAGAAGAGAGCGCTTATGCGAGGAATGCAACATTAGACGAATCGCTTGCCCGCGTATCGCAAGATATTGCCGACTTGGAAAGGCGGAATCCGCACTTCAACCCAAGGTCAAAGGCCAAAACTGCGTCTAGAGGTAGATTGAGGGGAAGTTCTTCCGGAGCTCCGAGGAATCCTGATATCGGTGCGCGTCCTGTTCCCGGTCCTTCCGGTTCAGGAACCGGGCGGCTCATTGACGAAGACGGATCCAGCGCTGCGGGGCAGCATAAGATCCGCCCAGACTAGTCTATTTCATAATTTCATAGATCTATCATAGATCTATGAAAGGGGTAGTCAACCCATAGGAATTGTTCATTCTATTTCAAACAAAAGGGCTATTTAAGGAACTTCGGGTTAATTAAACGAATTAAAATGAATGAAAAAGTAGGTAAAGAGTGGGCTGTCCGCTCCTCTGTGAGTATTTTAGCATTTTTTCGTTCTTATTTTCCCTTTTCTTAGCTTTCGACTTTAATCCAATGCATTACAGTTACAGACGAATAATCCTTCAACCGGATTACCCCTTATTGAGATGAATATTCAATTTGAATATTTAATCTTTTATTGAATTGAAAGATGAAAATTTGGAGATAGCATGAAACCTATCTCTGGGATTGCGCTTAAACGAATTATCCGTTATATTTGTGATGGCAGTAAAAAAAAGGATCAGTATAAAACTATAACGACGGTTTAAACGACACCAACACCCGGCCAACAGTCTAGGATTCTATATAAAGAAATACAGTGAGAATTCTCAGGACTGTCTTATTCTATAATATACTTAATATACTTAATATTATATTCTTTTTTTTTTCTTAAGACAATCCAGGAAGGAGGTATTCTAGTACATGTTCAAACTCGCTATTCGAGTATGGATATTCTTTATTTTCTGGTATAAGGGTTCTATTGAAAAATACAATTTAAAAACAGGTTTCTATCAGTTTCTTCTAGGGTGGGCAAAATTTCTCTGGATAATTTTCTGGTGGGGTTCCTTGAGTAGTATAGTTTTCTTGGGGTGTCGGTGTGTGCCAATCCCGCGAGCTTATTGGAATCGGACGTACACAAAAGCGGATCTCTGGGTTCGGTTCGGAATTTTGATATTGCTGAAGAAATTCAGCGGCTCGATTTGGAAATCAAAAGAAAAAGCTTGCAGGCGGCCAAAGCATGGTTACTCTTAGGTGAAGCACTTCGCCGGTTAAACGCCGGCGAACTCTTGTTAAGAGGCCAAATGGTAGAGTCGGAGGATTCAAAGCACCTAAATGCATTATTCCTCCCGGAAGATATTCTCGCAGCGGAATTATACGAAGAAAAGTCTATAGTAACCGTGGAACTCTCCTTTTTGGAAGAAAAGCGCACCCGATTAGTCGAGGCACAGAAAGATGTTGCTAGTCGCCAGGTGTCCTTCCAAAAGGAAAGTAGAAATTATGGGGGTATCTTAAGACAAAATTCTCCCAACCACCAGCGCCTCCACGAGGACCAGACCGCCCCTCCTTACGGTTCAGGCAATCGACTGAATTACGTTACCGTGAGACAACAACCAGCGCCTCCGGACCGCCAAGCGACTGATTGCGCCCGTAGACGCAAGGGATTTACAGCCTGCGTGGCAGGGTCCACCGGGCCTACTCTAATGAATTTCATAGATCTATGAAAGGGGTAGTCAACCCACTGGAATTGTTCATTCTATTTCAAAAAAGGGCTATTTATTTAAGGAACTTCGGGTTAATTAAACGAACTAAAATGAATGAGAAAGTAGGTAAAGAGTGGGCTGTCCTCTCCTCTGTGAGTATTTTAGCATTTTTTTGTTCTTATTCTCCCTTTTCTTAGCTTTCGAATTTAACGAGATACTAAAGAATCTAGGTAGATTTTTTAGGTAAGGGGCAAATCTTTTTGGTTTTCTGCCATTTTGGTGGTTGCAACCTTCATATTGGCATATTGGCATCTTGACAATAGTAGATTTGCGTGATATGATTATATCGTGTATAAAGATATCTGTTTATCCACGATCCATAAGGTTGGTTTTTACTTGCCGTCATGCAAATGATGGGTTCCTTGGATTCGCTGGGCCACAAGAGGTCTCCTCTGAAACGGAAAGAGGTCTATCTATTTCTATAAAATAGATAGATAATAACCAAAAAAATCTCTTTTGATCTGAGACAGATCGAAAAGAGAAACAAACATTCAATCAATCACACACAGGATCCATAAAATTCGAAATTATGGAATTCGCCGGGTTATGATATTTCAACCTTAATATCATTAACCATTTTCATTCTCTAGGGAGCTTCGGCTCAAGAGTGAAAAAAATGACCATGTTGAAAACTCTGTTATCTCTCTTTCTTAGAGGGGTCGTCTTGTGTTGGGGGTTCTTTGGTAGTGTGAATTTCTTTTGGGGTTTTTTCTTCCCGAAAGATTCTTCGAATCCGCCGCGTCCTGCAGCGACTGTTTGGGTTCTGGATCTTCCGACTGAGATGTAGGAGGGTGAGATGGAAGAGGGTGAACTCGCGGAGACTGAACTCACGGAGACTGAACTTGAGGAGACTGAACTCGAGGAGATAGATCTGGAAATCAAAACTAAGACTGACCAAGTGTCAGCAAAACAATTCGAATTCATAGAACTATCTACCAAACTACACAAAGGATATACCCTGCTAAACGCACGACTTTCCTGCTTAAAGTTAAAGCAGGGCGAGCGCCCGAGCGATTTAGTGAAAAGAATGGATGACTATTTGACAAGCGAGCTCAACCGACGAAAAAAATTGGAGGAATCGATTTCCATCTTACTCGAAGAAATTTCTGTCTTAGAAAAAGAGAAGGCCGAGTTACTAGAGAGGGCCCAGAAGGCTGCTGCCTCCGCAGGAGCAGTCAAATTCCCGGGGTTAAGTTGAGCCAAAGGTCAATCACCCTGCGGCTCCACAAGGAAGCCTAAAAAGGCCTTTACCCACTTTTTCATTCATTGAGGTTTTCGAATTCCCCCTAAATACTTACACTTCCGTTTCCTTAATCGCATAATATTTCTATATATATATTTCTAATTCACGCTATTACCGGGTCGAACTCCGATTACCCGGTGAATTTGAATTCCATAATTTCGAAATTTATGGATCCTGCATGAAATTTGTAGTTTATTTCTCGAAAGATTTGCCCCTTAGCTTTCGAATCGACCTAGAGTATTTAGTATCTCGTTAAATTCGAAAGCTAAGAAAAGGGGGAATAAGAACGAAAAAATGCTAAAATCGATAATCCAAAGTTTGATCTGTTTTACCGAGAAAGTCTACAGTTAGAATCCGCATAGCCCCTATTTTCATAGATCTATAAAATAAGTTTTCTTGTTCTTCTTGGAGCTTCACTTTTGCCTCTTCCAAAAGGGCAATCTTGAAGTACAAGCGGGGAATTTCTTTTGAGTCGATTACACGTTTATGTGTGCGTATCGTCGTGTCCAAGCGGACTCTCATCCTTTCTTTCTTTTGAAGTAGCGGGCCCTCTCAGGCCGAATAAGGCCCCCAATACCCACGTTACAACCTGGAACACCTTCCAAACTAGTGCCACCTTCTTAAACATGGTTACCAGACCTTGAACTTGAAAGAGATTCGCTAGAATCTTTTTAATAAAAATAAAGATTCGCATAAGTAAGACTTAGTTCTTGAGAATTGGTTTAGATCGATCCTAACCGGTGAATCCCAGAATAGATTCGATGGCGAATTTTATGGATCCTTTGGATAGATGACTAGTCAGCTATCAATCACATTATACCCGGACAAGCCACTTTTGTCAACTATTTTCAAAATGACAATATGAAGGTTGCAACCACCAAAATGGAAGGTTGCAACCACCAACGTTAATAAATTTTACAAAAAATAGCCGTTAATAAATTTTACAAAAAAAAGACTCACAGAGCACAGCCCAAGCCTCCGCTTCTTTTTCGGCTAAGTGAACTCTAAAGCCTCTTCCCTTCTTCGCCCGGCGCAATCACGTCCCGTCAGGCTCGGGGAGCCGCAGGGTGATCGAACTTGAGACCTCGGGCCGGCGGGCCGGAGGTCTACCTCCCAAGTTATTGACTGCCATCTCTGGGATCTCGGATTTCAGCTTCTTTTAGTTCTAAGACCTTGATATCTTCGCTTAAGCGACGCATTTGGTCCTTCTTTAATTCTATTTGGGGCCGGAGGGTGGATAGATACGCCCGATAGTTTTCCACTGTAGCCGGCAGTCGCTCACCCCGCTTTAACTTTCAAGAGGAAAGCTCCTTTTTAATCCAAGTACACCCGGAACCTAGTTCCTGTTGTAGTTTTATGCATTGGATCTGGGTTGCGATCAGAAGGTTGTTATGGGTCTTGAGCTGACGAAGGATGGAGATTTGACTATCATATAGTTCCAACTTAGCCCGCAACGACCCCTCCAGCGATGTAGGAGACGAAGTCGAATCGACTGTGGCTGGATCTGTCGTTTCTTCTCTGTCTATTGATAATTCTCTGAATTCCGCAACTGCAGGAGGCAGATTTAACGGAGCCTTAGGTTTCGGGGAGAATAACAAGCCTAAAATCCCAGACACAACCTTGGTGAAAATACCGTAGACTAGAAAACCTTCAACCAAACGTTGCCCAAGTGCCTTCAACCGTGTGATGAGATTGAGAGGTTTCACGAGTGCCATCAACTGTGTCACGATATAATTCATAAATCAAATCTCCTGAGCCGCAGCTCCGCAAAAAAAATGAGATCTTTTGATCTCTTCAAGAATCGTTAATGATACAATACAGTAGGTAGCGAGTATCTATAAATAGATAGTTATATAAATAAATAGAATATGGGATTGTATGGGATCAATCAAATCGTAAATAGGTATGCATAGAGCCAGAAAGGGGGGAATAAGAAAGAAAAAATGATACAATACTTACCTAGGACAGCTTCCCTTTGGTTCAAGAAACCGGCTCACTGCGCCAGGAGAAGGAGAATCCATCGCTGCGGGGCAGGACGATAGCTCCCCGGCGACCCCGGGCGAGCTATAGTGGAACTAAGTATTTAGGGGGAATTCGAAAACCTCTCTTACGATATAGATTCGAATGAGGGTTCGGATAGAAAGTTACCAATCAGTACGAATTCTTCTTTCTTCGGATATTGTATGTTGTAAAAGTAAAAAAGGTTCCCCTAAAGAAGAACCTATCCCATTTTTTACCTAGGAATATTTATTCTATGCGAGGCAAGCGTATCTCTATTGTATGTTATCAAGGAAGTATCATCTAGGGAATAAATAGAATAAAATAAAACGAATAATCCGAACAATACATGTCTTTCACATCCAACTCTAAACAATGAGTAACCTCTTCATTTTTGAATGGCGGTTCCAAAGAAACGTACTTCTCTGTCAAAAAAGCGTATTCGTAAAAATATTTGGAAAAGAAAGGGGTATTGGGCAGCGAGAAAAGCATTTTCATTAGCGAAATCCATTTGTACCGGGAATTCGAAAGGCTTTTGTGGGAGCAAAGAAAAGTATACCGGGACTGCAAAAGGCTTTGGTACGAGCAAAGAAAAGTATACCGGGACTGCAAAAGGCTTTGGTACGAGCAAAGAAAAGTATACCGGGACTGCAAAAGGCTTTGGTACGAGCAAAGAAAAGTATACCGGGACTACAAATACAAAAGGCTTTGGTACGAGCAAAGAAAAGTATACCGGGAATGCGAAAGGCTTTGGTACGAGCAAAGAAAAGTATACCGGGAATGCGAAATTTTATACGAGAAAAAAAATAACCAAGTCTTGGAAGAATCTGAATCAATATGACTCTCTGAATTGTCATTTCTAAAATGAAGGATTCCCATTAACTCATATTTTTCTTTTCAACGGATCAATACGAGACGGGACTGGTTAGTGCCGTATGCAGAATAAGAAGTCCTCTACTTACTGTATTTTCAATTTTTTGACGAAGTAGTGAAGGACAAGATACAAAGTTTTAGCTTTCTTTATAGTAGGTTTTTCTAATTTGTGAGATGGGGGTTGTCATTTTCCTCATCGATTCACTTTTCATAATACACTAACTAAAAGAAAAGTCTTCTTTTTCCTTTAGGAAGGATTTTTTTGGATTATGTATTCCTAATTCCTAATATGTAGTCCAAATTAAGGGTCCTATATTTGGGCTGTGGAATCCATCAAGATCTATATCTATATATAGATCTTGAGAGCTTTCTTTTCTTTAGAAATATAGAATTTTTTTTTGAAGTACGCTAAAATTCCGATAAAGATTGAAACCTTTTAGTTCTATGCCTGGATAGAGGACAGAACTCCAACTGCTTCATTTCCATTCCAGGCGAAGTGAAACCAACGGAAAGCTCTTTGTGAAAGTGAAACCTAACACCCTACGATCCCACAATACTAATGATTGTTGAACGTTCAATTAGTAATTTGAACGAGTGTTTTTTCATTGATTGTCAGATTCCCTAAAAAAGATTTGATTGAATTGACTCCTTAGAATCTCGACGATTGAATATGGATGGGCTATTATGTTTTCGAGTAAGCCGCCATGGTGAAATCGGTAGACACGCTGCTCTTAGGAAGCAGTGCTAGAGCATCTCGGTTCGAGTCCGAGTGGCGGCATCTTCTAAAAGAGATACAATAAGTCCTATAATGAATGGAATTCCTCATTTCCATTCCAGTCTTGAAGGATCCCCCTTTTCTTTTTTATTTTAGGATTTTTTTTATGATATTCTCGACTTTAGAACATATATTCACTCACATTTCTTTTTCGATCGTTTCAATTGTAATTACGATTTATTTACTAACCTTATTATTAGTCTACGAAACGCTAGGACTCTATAATTCGTCAGAAAAAGGCATGATAGCTACCTTTTTCTGTATAACAGGATTGTTAGTTACTCGTTGGATTTCTTCGGGACATTTCCCCTTAAGTGATTTATATGAATCATTAATGTTTCTTTCGTGGGGTTTTTCCATTATTCATATGGTTCCACATTTTAGGAACCAAAAAACCCATTTAAGCGCAATAACCGCGCCAAGTACTATTTTGACTCAAGGCTTTGTTACTTCAGGTCTTTTAGCAGAAATGCATCAATCCACAATATTAGTACCTGCTCTCCAATCTCAGTGGTTAATGATGCACGTAAGTATGATGGTATTGAGCTATGCAGCTCTTTTATGCGGCTCGTTATTCTCAGTAGCGCTTCTAGTCATTACATTTCGAACACGCATAGATATTTTTGGCAAAAGAAATCATTTAGTAACAGGGTCATTTGTTTTTGATGAGAGCCAATACGCAAATGAAAGAGGCAGTGTTTTACGAAACACTTTTTTTCTTTCATTTAGAAATTATCACATGTATCAGTTGATTCAGCAATTGGATCGTTGGAGTTATCGTGTCATTAGTCTAGGGTTTCTCTTTTTAACCATAGGTATTCTTTCGGGCGCGGTATGGGCTAATGAGGCATGGGGGTCATATTGGAATTGGGACCCCAAGGAAACTTGGGCATTTATTACTTGGACCCTATTTGCAATTTATTTACATATGAGAACAAATCAAAATTTTCAAGGCACGAATTCCGCAATTGTGGCTTCTCTTGGATTTCTTATAATTTGGATATGTTATTTTGGGGTCAATCTATTAGGAATAGGATTACATAGTTATGGCTCATTCACATTAACATCGAATTGAAGAAGCGACCCAATCCACAGGAACATAGTCTGAAGTTTGTGTGAGTTTTTGAGAACTATTTGAATCACTACTGGATTCAAATGGTTCTCAAAAACTCCAAACGTATCTGATTCGAATGGACTTCATTTTCTTTTTCCTTAAGATAAGGAAAAAGAAGACTTATTTTTTTTTCATTGTCCAGCGAATGGTTTTTGAAATCATAGGATTATTTTCGATCTTATTCATGAAACCTATCTTATCTATAAAAATAATTAGATAGGATAGCTTCTACCTTGTCAACGGATAGTGAGAGAAGGAAATCCGGATAAATACCAATCCCTATTACGGGTAGAAAGATACAGATCGAAACAAAAAGTTCTCGTGGTCCAGAATCCAAAAAAGAGGAGTTTGGGGCAGGAAATTGCTTGTATCCATAGAACATCTGGCGTGACATAGATAATGAATAAATAGGAGTTAATATCATTCCAATTGCCATTACAAAAGTAATGAGTATTTTTGGCATTAAAAGAGATTTTGGACTGGTAATTATTCCAAAAAAGACTACCAATTCGGCAACAAAACTACTCATTCCCGGCAATGCAAGAGAAGCCATCGAGAAGCTACTGAACATTGTAAATAGTTTAGGCATTGGGATAGCTATTCCGCCCATTTCGTCGAGATAAACAAGACGTATTCTATCGTAACTAGTTCCTGCCAAGAAAAAAAGAGCACCACCAATAAATCCGTGAGAAATGATTTGTAAAATAGCTCCATTCAGTCCTGTATCGGTTATAGAACCAATTCCTATAATTGTAAAACCCATATGAGATACAGAAGAATAGGCTATTCTCTTTTTTAAATTGCGTTGGCCAGGAGATGTTGAAGCTGCATAGATTATTTGAACTGTACCTATTATCATCAACCATGGAGAAAATATAGAATGAGCGTGGGGTAAGAATTCCATATTGATCCGAACCAATCCATACGCGCCCATTTTTAATAAGATTCCGGCTAGAAGCATACACGTACTGTAATGTGCCTCCCCATGGGTATCTGGTAACCATGTATGTAGGGGTATAATCGGTGATTTGACAGCATAAGTAATAAGAAATCCAAAATAGAATATTATTTCCAATGCCACCGGATACGATTGATTCGCTGAGGTTTCAAAATGTAAGGTTGCTTCGTTGGAACCATAGAAACCCATGCCCAGAACTCCCATTAATAGAAAAATGGAACCCCCCGCAGTGTACAAAAGAAACTTTGTAGATGAGTACAAACGTTTCTTTCCTCCCCACATGGATAGAAGTAAGTAAACAGGAATTAATTCTAACTCCCACATGATAAAAAAAAGTAAAAGATCTCGAGAAGAAAATGATCCTATTTGGCCGCTGTACATTGCTAAAATCAGGAAATTGAACAATCGTGAATCCCGAGTCACTGGCCGAGCCGCTAAAGTCGCTAAAGTAGTGATGAATCCCGTCAGTAAAACAGGTCCTATGGAAATTCCATCGATTCCGAGTCTCCAGTGAAAATCCAAAAAATGGATCCATCTAGAATCCTGTTCTAATTGGATTAAGGGATCGTCAAATTGGAAATGATAACAGAATGCATAGGTCGTTAGAAGTAGTTCTATTGTGCATATAGAGAGAGTATACCACCTAATCATCTTATTTCCCCTATGAGGAAAAAAGAAAATGGAAGAACCCGCGGATATCGGCAAAATCACAATTATTGTTAACCAAGGAAAAGAATTCGTGGTAAAGACAAGATACACTTTGACCAAAAAACCCGTGCTCTAAATAATCTTTTTGATTAAGTACGGGTTTTTGTCGGTAAGGAGAAAAAAAATGGGTTCAAGTAGAGTTTTCTAGAACGTATCAATAAGCTAGCCCCATGCTTCGCGTTGTCTCATGCCATAAATAAACCCGGACACTCAAAAAATCTGTTGGACAAGCGGATTCACACCTCTTACAACCTACACAGTCTTCTGTTCTTGGGGCAGAAGCAATTTGCTTAGCTTTACATCCGTCCCAAGGTATCATTTCTAATACATCTGTGGGGCAGGCTCGCACACATTGAGTACACCCTATACATGTATCATAAATCTTTACTGAGTGTGACATGGTATCTATCCACTTTTTGAACGTCATAAATTTTCGATCTAGTAAAATCATAAAGGAATCATATATGGTAGACACCAGACGAATCGAGGGTTTACCAGAATCGATTTCGAATTAATCTACTTCGGGATCTGCTCATGATAGCGGTCCAAGATACTTTGATTTATTACGTTTTAGCAAACATGGGCCTATGTTTGTTTCTATCGTACATACCAATTTGAATTGGTGAATATTCTATTCAGTATTTATAATATTCGATTCAGTATTTATATGATTACCGCTATTTCATCAGCAAGTTCGATTGATTGATACGAGTGGATTTTCTGTTACGATGAATTGATGAAACAATAGCAGGTCCAATAGCGGCTTCAGCGCCTGCAATAGCTATCACAAAAATAGCGAAAATGTCTCCTTTTAATTGGCGACTATCAAAGAAATCAGAAAATGTTACGAAATTCAAATTAACCGCATTCAGTATAAGCTCAAGACACATAAGTGCTCTAACCATATTTCGACTTGTGATCAATCCATAAATACCGATAGAAAATAAATAGGCACTCAAAACAAGTTCATGTTCAAGCATCATTGACCAACCCCTCATCAATCTGGATTTATTTGCTTTCAATAGGAACAAAAACTCCACCTTAATCCATTTTATTGACTAGAATCTCACAAGTGCAGAACAAAGGAAGATATTGGTACTAGAATAGATTGAACTAAAACCATTTCCATTTTATACATGAAAAATAGAAAAATGGAATTGAAGTGAAGGAAAATAGGTGTGATAAGAAGGAAGTCTTTTGAGAGGACAGAACTCTTTCATTCGAAGTCTTTCTTTTTATTACTGACGGGCCATAACAATTGCACCTATCAAGGCAACTAAAAGAATTATAGAAATGAGTTCAAAGGGAAGAAAAAAATCTGTTGATAAATGAGTCCCAATTTGTTGACCATTATTAAAAAAATCCTGCTCTAAAATCTGGTTTGATCTTGTAGTCCAAATAATACCGTACCATGAAGTATCTGGGACAGTAGTAATTAGTGAAACAAAAAGACTTGTACAAACCAGGGAAGTTACTCCTTCTCCAACGGTCCAAAGACCGAAATCCTTGTAATATTCTGAGTCATTCATGAACATCACAGCGAATACGATTAACACATTTATGGCCCCCACGTAAATAAGGAGCTGTGCAGCAGCTACAAAATGGGAATTCGATGGAATATGGAATAGGGATATACAAACCAGAACCAACCCCAAGGAAAAGGCAGAAAAAATGGTATTGGTAAGTAATACCACTCCCAGACCTCCTAATAGAAGAACCGATCCCAAAAATACTAAAAGAAAATCATGTATTGGTCCAGTGAAATCCATTATATGGCAAATAATAGAGAAATAAGCTTAAATGTTTCATGATCTTTTTGACCAGACCGGGAAAAATAGGTTACCCGACTCTTTTTAGGATATGCTCTGAATGGAATCCAATCCTAGATTGGGGGTTGATAGAGAAATTATATATATAATAGTATTAATTTAGAGAGATGTAGATTTCGAAAAATCACGGATAATGCATTTTTGCAAGACATGATTCTGAGCAATGAATCTGAAATCAATAGCTAGGACTTTTACTTATTCGACGAGCAAAATGGAAGATTTGCTCCTTTAGTAATAGTAATCGGAAATTGGAGTAATTGGTAATCGAATCAAGCGGTTTACCTATTTTTTAGTTGATTTGAGTCGAAGTCATAATGGTTCGAATTATGGAATTTCCAATTACTGACATTGGTAACCGACTCAAGGCAATTTGATTATAATTTAATTCGTGACGATTATAAGTAGAAAGTTCATAGTCCTCAGTCATTGATAAACAATTTGTTGGACAATACTCGACACAATTACCACAAAATATACATATTCCGAAATCAATACTATAATTAAGCAATCGTTTCTTTCGAATGTCCGGTTCCAATCTCCAATCAACAATGGGTAGATCTATAGGGCATACACGAACACATACTTCACAAGCAATGCATTTATCAAATTCAAAGTGGATTCGACCGCGGAAACGCTCTGATGGAATCCATTTTTGATAGGGATAGTGAATAGTTACAGGTAAACGACTTGTGTGAGATAAGGTAATTATGAAACTTTGGCCGATATACCTTGCAGCTCTTACAGCTTGGTGACCATAATTCATGAACCCAGTTATCATAGGAAGCATATCGTGAATCTCTATGAATAATTGAAATTTTCTTTCTCTTGTTGACTGTCTTATGTTTTTTTTTACAGCGAAAAGAGTTGGGAAGAAGTTGTCAATAATAAATTACCGAGAGAAATAGGTAAAAGAAATTTCCACCCAAGATTTAATAATTGGTCCATTCTCATCCTAGGCAAAGTCCATCTTGTTGTGATAGAAATAAACAGGAACAAATAAGCTTTAGCTAATGTAATCAAAGTCCCAATTATTGTTCCAAAGACTCCATCCAGTTCATTTATTCCGAAAAAATTAGGAATCAATATGAACGGAAAATTCCAACCGCCTAAGTAAAGTACTGTTACAAATAATGAAGAGACAAGTAGATTTAGATAGGAAGCAACGTAAAATAAACCAAATTTAATACCTGAATATTCGGTTTGATAACCTGCTACTAATTCTTCCTCCGCTTCTGGTAAATCAAAGGGTAATCTCTCACATTCTGCTAGGGAAGAAATTAGAAAAACCGTAAATCCTATAGGTTGACGCCACAGATTCCAAATGAACGGAAAATTCCAACCGCCTAAGTAAAGTACTGTATTAGGTTCTTGACGGGGTTAATTAAATTTTTCATTTGGTTGATTCGTTGGAGTTTACGCTCTCAAGTTGTTATTTTTTTCGCCTTCCTTATTTTTTTATTTTTTTCGACTTCCCTTTTCTAGCTATTTGAATTTTTTTGACCAAATTTTGGTCACAGGATCACAGATGGAATTTCTCTAATGAAAGCAAATGAAAGTGGTAGAGAAGACAAGAAATACAGTTTTATTAGATTATATATATTTAGTAGATAAAATATATATAATAGAAATATTATGTCATTGAGGAAACAGAAGTGTAAGTCTTTAGGGGAAATTCTCAGGACTGTCTTATTCTAGATATTTCCATAGTAAAAGGAAAAAGGTTTCCATAGTCAAAAGAAAATCCAAAGGGAGGTGATTTGGATGGTCAAATTGTTCCGACTAGCTACTCTAGTCCGTTTATGTATGCAGATAAGCAATTCAGTCGTTGTGTCCGGACTTTATTATGGATTTCTGACCGCAGGGACCATAGGGCCCTCGTATCTCTTGCTTCTCCGAGTTCGGGTTATGGAAGAGGGAAGCGAGAAGGATGTATCATCAATAACTGGATTTCTGATGGGGCAGCTCATCATGTTCATATCAATTTATTACGCACCTCTCTATCTAGCATTAGGTAGACCTCATACAATAACTATCCTAGGTCTACTCTATCTTTTAGTTTATTTCTTTTGGCGCAATGAGAAAGACTTTTTTGATTCGGGAGCGACTACCCTGCGTAATTTAGCCACTCAATATATATTCCTTACTAATCTCATTTTTCCACTATTAAACCATTTCATTTTGCCGAGTTCGGCCTTACCCCGATTAATCAGTATTTATATGTTTCGATGCAACAACAAGATGTTATTTTTAACAACTAGTTTTGTTGGTTGGTTCATTGGTCACATTTTATGCCTGAAAGGGTTTGAGTTGGTAGTATTCTGGATACGGAAAAATCGTTCTATTAGATTGAATAGGTACTATGCGGCAGAGTTTCAAAATTCTATGGAGCGAATCTTTACCATTCTAGTATTTATCTCCTGTGTCTACTATTTAGACAGAATTCCATCACCTATTAGGACTGAGGATAAGAAAAAGAAACAAAAAAAAACCTCGGCAACAGTAGAAAGGAGGCAAAGTGCGGACGAAACAGATGTAGAAATAGAACCAACTTCCAAACATGGGCAAGAAGGATTCGCCCAGGCGGACCTTTCCCTTTTTTCGGAAGAGTCGGACAACCTAGATGAAAAGCGAAAAGAAAAGAAAAATTTCTTCTATTTCTGTTCAGAAACGCCTCTTGTGACTTTTCTTTTTGACTATAACCGATGGAATCGACCATTGCGATATATAAAAACTGGTGGATTTCAAAAGGCTCTAAGAACTGAAATGTCAGACTATTTTTTTCATACATGCCGAAGTGATGGAAAACAAAGAATTTCTTTTACCTATCCGCCAAGTTTATCAACCTTTTTTGAAATGCTAGAAAGAAAAGGATTTTTATACACACCAGAAAAACTCCCCTCTGATGAACTGTATAATCATTGGATTTATACCAATGAACAAAAAAGAAATAGCCTGAGCAACGAACTTTTCCATCGAATTGACGCTCTAGAAAAGGGGTCTCTTGATCTGGATGTACTCGAAAAAAGGACTCGATTATGTAATGATGAGACTACACAAAAATGCTTGCCTAAAAGGTATGATTCTTTTTTGAATGGACCCTCTCGCGGAACAACCCCAAAATTACCCGCAAGCGTTAAGAAGGAAAATTCTTCTTTAATTAGCCCTAAAGGGAATTCAGTGTGGATAAACAAGTTTCATGGTACCCTTTTCCCTGATTACCAAGAATTTGAACAAAAACTAACTAGATTTGAGAAAAAATCAGTATTGTCAGACCAAGGAAAAATGAATTCGGAAAATTCAGTGCAATATTTCTTCGATGCAAATACAATTGAACCAAAGGATCAAACAATTCAAAAAAACACAAAGGAGGGACTTGACCTAAACGAAATTGGGAAAATGGTTCCTCGATGGACATACCAATTGCTCGACGATTCAAAGGAACTGGACCCGCCGGAAGAAGACCCAGACTGGTCTCAAATTATTTCCAGAAACTTCAAAACTGTATTCATATTGGATTGGAAGGACTATTATACGAAGCGGGGGAAGGCGGAGGAGTATGATGATGAGGATAAGGATACTGAGGAGATTTTAATACGGTATGCGAAACACTCAGATTTTAATCGCGAATTAATCAAAGGATCCGTACGCGCTCAAAGACGTAAAACACTTATTTGGAAACTATTTCAAACAAATCTGCATTCCCCACTTTTTTTGGACAGAATAGACACAATTTTCTCCCCAATACTGAAAATTCTGAATCCAATCTTCTTTCTGAATCCAATCTTTAAGATCTTTAGGAATTGGATAGGAAAAGGCGGGGAAGTGAAAATTTGGGATTATGAGGAAGAGGAATCAAAAGAAGGGGACCACGAGGAACAAAAAGGGGAGGACGCGGTGGAGACCGAGGTAGAAAAAAGGGAGCACGCGGAGGAGGAGCGACTAGAAATAGCAGAACTATGGGATAGTACTCCGCATGGGCACGCAATCAGGGGTTTTCTGTTACTAGCCCACGTAATTCTTAGAAAATATATCTTATTACCCTCATTGATTCTAGTCAAAAACTTTAGCCTTTTTTTATTATTTCCATTTCAATTCCCCCAAAAATTATCCGAGTGGTATAAAGATTGGGACGAAGATTGGAAGGCGTGGGGCAGAGAAATTCATGTTAACTGTACGCACAATGGCGTTACAATATCGGAAACAGAATTTCCGCAAAACTGGTTAACAGACGGTATGCAAATTAAAATTCTCTTCCCTTTCCGTTTTCGGTACAGTTTTCACCTACGACCCCATCATAAACGGAAAGATCCAATGCAAAAGAAAAGAAAAAAAGTAAAATCTTCTTTTTTAACAATCGGGGGAATGGAAACGGACTGGCCTTATGGTGCTCCCCGAAAAGAACCTCATCCTCTTGAACCTATTTATAAAGAATTTGAAAAACGAATGAGAGAAGCGACAAAGAAATGTTTTCACTTGTTTAAAAAAAAAAAAGCAAAATGGATTCTAGATCCGTTTATCAAAATCAACCAACTTGAAAAAGGAAATCTAAATAAAAACTTTGGAGTGAGGGAAAGCTATGAATTGAGTGAAACTCCAAATGATAAAAATTTTCGAATAAGGAATCAGATGTTTGATCAATTGTCTAGTCAAATTCAATCTATGGATTGGACAAAATCTTCACTTACCGAACAACAAATAAAGGATCTGTCCGATAAGATAAGTACAATCAGAAATCAAATTGAAAAAATAACAAACGACAAGAAAACCAAATTTCTAATACCTGATAAAAATATCAGTCCTAGCAAGGGGAGTTTTGCCAAGAAAAAATTAGATTCGTCAAAAAACCTTTGGCAAATAGTAAAAAGAAGGAGTGTGCGATTAATAAGGAAAGGGCGCGTTTTGTTGATATTTTTCATTGAAAGTATTTTCTCTCAAATTCTCATTCGTATTTCGAGTGATATTGTCGAAATGTATCTTGAATTACTTCAATTAAAAAAAATAATTATTGATACATACCGTCACTTTAATAGTTACTTTAAGCTAACAAATTATGAAGGAATTGAGGAAAATTTAATTCATTGGATTTCGACTATAAAAACTAAGTTTTATAATATTGGTGATAAAAATTCAAAGAATTTTTGTGGGATAGTTTCCTTGTCACAAGCATATGTATTTTACAAATTATCACAAATCCCAGGGATTTACAAGTATCCCTTGAAATCCGTCCTTCAATCATCCCGAACATCTTTTTTTCTTAAAGAGAGAATAAAAATTTTTTTTGGAACACAAGGAATATTTGATTTCGAATCAACGCATAAAGAACATGGAAATGCAGAAATGACTGCATGGAAAAACTGGTTAAGCGGGCACTATCAATATGATTTATCGCAGACTAGATTGTCTAAATTTATGTCGCAAAAGTGGCGAAATCGGGTCAATCAAAGTTGTAAGGTTCAAGATATAGATTTACCAAATTTGGATTCATATGAAAAAAACCAATTAATTTTGGTTGAGAAACAAAAAGAAAAAGCAGCTTCATTATCGGTTAAAACAAAAACAGAGAAATTAAAAAAACATTACAAATATGATCTTTTAGCACATAAATATATTAATTATGAAGAAAGGAAGGATTTTTCGATTTCTGGATTGCCGTTACAAGGAAACGAAGGTCGAGGGATTCCCTCTAAGTACATAATGTATAAACCTGATTTTTTTTCTATCCGGAGATATATTAGAAAAAATCCGGATAGAAAATATTTGGATTGGCAAATCATCCGTTTTCTAAAGACGAAACATATCGAGGCCTGGATTAATAAAAAAACTAAGATTGCAACTCATTATTTTCCAATAATTAATACACTTGATAAGAAAGATCTTTTTTATCACGCGATTCATAAACAATTCAACTTATCTCCAAACAAAAACAAAAATATAAAAAATACAAAAAACCATCCTTTTGACTGGATGGGAATGAATAAAGCAAGACTAATTCAAACTCAGCGCAGTAAGAAATCGATTTATGAAAAATATAGGATGAACCCATGGATCATACCAATCAAATTACTTCTTTCCGAGTTTAATAACAATAAAAACATTCGTAATAGTCGTGAAAAAAAAAATACCAAAGAAAAAAAGGATCTTGAATTAGAGAATCAAAATAAAGAAGAAAAAAAACAGCCTGGACAAGAGAATCCTAGATCAACTCGACCAAACCAAAGGAAGCCTAAATCAAATCAACCAAACCAAAGGAAGCCTAAATCAAATCAACCAAACCAAAGGAAGCCTAAATCAAATCAACCAAACCAAAGGAAGCCTAAATCAAATCAACCAAATCAACACCAAGATATGAAACAAGAGTCTGTCAAATCAGACATTGAAAAAAAGAAAAAGCAAGGGAAGGAGAAGAAGAAGTGGAAACCGCCAACCGACCTAGATATCTTCCTGAAAACGAAAAGTTACATAGGTTTTCAGTTGACATGGACCAATCTTTTTGAAGAAAATCTAATCAGTGTTATCAATATCTGCAATTTCCTGCTTAGAATGAGAGATCCAAGGGAAATGGCTATATCCTTTTTTCGAAGAAAAGAAATGCCTCTGTCGATTCTAAAGTATCATAACCCTAAACTTACTTTGGAAAGTAAACCTAAACTTACTTTGGAAAGTAAACCTGAACTTACTCTGGAAAGTAAACTTAAACCGACTCTAGAAAGTGAACCTGAACCTCCAATTCTATTTCCTAAAGCGCTAAAAAGTGGAGAAATACTAATCCAACTAGTCCGTTTGCCTAGAAAATGGGATGGTCCATTGATCCTGTATCAAACCATAGCTATTTCACTGATCCACAAGAATAAACACCCTTATAATATTACTAGAAAAACTAATCGAAAATGCCGAAAAACAGAAAAAGGAAATGTTGATAGGAATGATTTTTCTGAATTCATTACAAAAGAGGAAAAGATGGTTGGGAATATAGATGAAAATAATTATAATTTGCCTGTTCCTGAAAACATTTCATCTCCTAGACGTCGTAGAGAATTGCGAATTCTAATTTGTTTAAATTCTGGGAAGGAAAATCCGGATGTTGTGGATAAAAAGAAAGTATTTTGCACCGAGAACAACGTCAGGAACTTTGGTTCACTTTTAACTAATAGCAAGCATAGAGAGACAACTCAATTCATTAAATTAAAATTTTTTCTTTGGCCAAATTACCGATTAGAAGATTTAGCTTGTATGAATCGTTATTGGTTTGATACCAGTAATGGTAGCCGTTTCAGTATGTTAAGACTACAGATGTATCCACGCTTGAAAATTCATTGATGATAAACTTTCTATATTCTATATGGATCACCATACCTGGTATGATATAGGAATAAGGATATCCAGGCCTTATGCTGTCCTGTTTTATATTTTGGTACATGATACTAATTTGATGACCTAAGATTTTTAGGATCTTAGGTCAAACTTTTTTTTGTCGAGTTTTTGGTTTTGTGGGTGGCGAACTCTAAGAGCCCTTAAACTATGCGTAGACAAATCCAATTTAAAATTGGATTGATTATTAATTAAATTAACAGTATCTCAAATTCAAATGAATGTCATTCTTTTTATTGATTGGTAAAATCCATATCTATAATTTGTAGAAACTTAAAACTAAAAAAAGGGGGGATACAAGGACTCTTTTTATGGTAAAAAATACATTGATCTCAGTTATTTCGCAAGAAGAAAGCAAGGGGTCTGTTGAATTTCAAGTATTAAGTTTCACTAATAAACTAAAGAAAGTAACTTCACATTTGAAATTACACAAAAAAGACTATTTATCTCAGAGAGGCCTACAGAAAACTCTCGGAAAACGTCAACGGTTGCTAACGTATTTGTCAAATAAAAATAGAGTACGTTATAAAGAATTAATAGATCAATTAGATATTCGGGAGTTAAAAACTCGTTAAGTTAAGTGATAAGTTAATTGGAAGATTTCTTGTAGCATTATTTGATTTTTCAGAGCTTGGATTTTGATGAACTTTATTTCATTTTTAATTTAATAATTCATAGAATACTGATCCTGACTCGGGGAAAAAACATATGAATGTACAAACTACAAAAAACGATCTCATGATCGTCAATATGGGCCCTCACCACCCATCAATGCATGGGGTTCTTCGCCTCATCATTACTCTCGACGGTGAAAATGTTATTGATTGTGAACCTATATTAGGTTATTTACACAGAGGGATGGAAAAAATTGCGGAAAACCGAACAATTATACAATATCTCCCTTATGTAACACGTTGGGATTATTTAGCTACTATGTTTACAGAGGCAATAACAGTAAATGCCCCAGAACGTTTGGGAAATATTCAAGTACCTAAAAGAGCTAGCTATACTAGAGTCATTATGTTGGAATTGAGTCGCATAGCTTCTCATCTGTTATGGCTTGGCCCTTTTATGGCAGATATTGGTGCGCAGACGCCTTTCTTCTATATTTTCAGAGAGCGAGAATTGATATATGATCTATTCGAAGCTGCCACAGGTATGCGACTGATGCATAATTTTTTCCGTATCGGAGGAATTGCTGCTGATTTACCTCATGGTTGGGTAGATAAATGCTTGGATTTCTGTGAGTATTTTTTAACAGTAATTGCTGAATATCAAAAGCTTATTACACGGAATCCCATTTTTTTGGCCCGAGTTGAAGGAGTAGGCATTGTTAGTGAGGAGGAAGCCGTAAATTGGGGTTTATCTGGGCCAATGCTACGGGCTTCCGGACTCCAATGGGATCTTCGTAAAATTGATCATTATGAGTGTTACGACGAATTTGATTGGGAAGTACAATGGCAAAAAGAGGGGGATTCATTAGCCCGTTATTTCGTCCGAATCAGTGAAATGACGGAATCCATAAAAATAATTCAACAAGCTCTAGAAGGACTTCCGGGGGGGCCCTATGAGAATTTAGACGTCCGGCGCTTTGGCAGAGAAAGGGATTCGGAGTGGAATGATTTTGAATATCGATTCATTAGTAAAAAACCATCTCCGTCTTTTGAATTGTCGAACCAAGAGCTTTATATGAGAGTGGAGGCTCCAAAGGGAGAATTAGGAATTTTTCTGATAGGGGATCAGAGTATTTTTCCCTGGAGATGGAAAATTCGTCCACCGGGTTTTATCAATTTGCAAATTCTTCCTCAGCTAGTTAAAAGAATGAAATTGGCTGATATTATGACAATACTCGGTAGTATAGACATCATTATGGGAGAAGTTGATCGTTGAAATGATAATTGATACGACGGAAGTCCAGGCTATTAATTCTTTTTCCCGATTGGAATCCTTAAAAGGGATATCTGGGCTCACACGCTCCTTTGTCCCTATTTTTACTCCTCTATTTGGAATCACACTAGGGATACTCATAATTGTGTGGTTAGAAAGAAAAATATCTGCAGGAGTACAACAACGTATTGGACCTGAATACGCAGGTCCTTTTGGAATTCTTCAAGCGCTAGCAGATGGAACAAAACTACTTTTCAAAGAGGATCTTCTCCCATCTAGAGGAGATATTTGTTTATTCAGTATCGGACCATCCATAGCAGTTATATCCATTTTATTAAGTTATTCAGTAATTCCTTTTAGCTATCGGCTTGTTGTAGCGGATCTCAGTATAGGTGTTTTTTTATGGATTGCCATTTCAAGTATTGCTCCTTTTGGACTTCTTATGTCAGGATATGCTTCGAATAATAAATATTCCTTTTTAGGTGGTCTACGAGCTGCTGCTCAATCGATTAGCTATGAAATACCATTAACTCCATGTGTTTTATCCATATCTCTACGTGCGATTCGTTTGGACCTGAGCGGTTACCTATTTCTTTTATTTCTCGGATCGGAAAGGAGTGAAATGTATTGAGTAGATATCTTCATTTTTTGATTCATCATTCCGGGTGGTGAACTCAATCAGATAAGTTCTATGAGTGAAACAAAACAGCTTATAAATTTGCAGTAAAAAGATTAAGTCTCATTCCCTATGTACAAGAGTTAAGTATCACTAAGCATAAGCAGAATAAATTACCCCAAGATTAGCAATCATGGTTTGAGGCGAGTCGAAAAGATCAACTATATGAAGTTTTCACTATTGTCTATCATACGGGGGTTGGATAAAAATGAGTGGGCGGTTAGGAACACTAAGTTACATAATGGATTTGTAATCGAGATAATCTAAGTTACCTAAACCTAAATAGGACTCTCCGCATAAAAGGAATTTAGGGTGGGGCCTTTAAGTTAGTAGAAACGATCAAGCAGTACTTCCCCAGGATCCCGATCCTGAGTATGCTCCTACCCACTGGTTAAAGAAATAGCTATCATTAACGAAGTAACCTTTTTTTTTAGCTTCCCTGTCTTTTTCTATGAAATGTGAAAGAAGAGCCGGAACGAAAGAAATATGCAATAGAAAAGAAAAATACGAAATATTTTATCTATATTCATACAGATAGAACAGATAGAATTATTATAATGATTCATGAACTAATGTAATGCCTAAATCCTTTTTTGTAATCGAAAAAGGGTCGAACTAGCTATTGATACAATGAATATTTTAGTGAAGGATTAAGGTATTACTGAACGAAGAGAAATTTTATTTTTGAAAGTCCAAATATATTATATCTTAGAAATAGTCAAAGGGTGAGATCAATTCAGAAGCACCTTTTTCTTATTATAGCAGACAGAATTGGATTGGTATAATGTGGGACTCTCTGATCTATCTTTACTCTATCTACTCAACTAACATATCTAGACTAACATATCGAGATAATACTGAGCCCGTCCTTAGATTTTGACCACCGAGGAGCCGTATGAGGTGAAAGTCTCATGTACGGTTCTGCAATAGCGACGGCAGCAGTGATGTTATCATCGACTATGATTATCTAACAGTTCAAGTACAGTTGAAATAGTTGAGTCACAGTCCAAATATGGTTTTTGGGGTTGGAATCTGTGGCGTCAACCTATAGGATTTACGGTTTTTCTAATTTCTTCCCTAGCAGAATGTGAGAGATTACCCTTTGATTTACCAGAAGCGGAGGAAGAATTAGTAGCAGGTTATCAAACCGAATATTCAGGTATTAAATTTGGTTTATTTTACGTTGCTTCCTATCTAAATCTACTTGTCTCTTCATTATTTGTAACAGTACTTTACTTAGGCGGTTGGAATTTTCCGTTCATATTGATTCCTAATTTTTTCGGAATAAATGAACTGGATGGAGTCTTTGGAACAATAATTGGGACTTTGATTACATTAGCTAAAGCTTATTTGTTCCTGTTTATTTCTATCACAACAAGATGGACTTTGCCTAGGATGAGAATGGACCAATTATTAAATCTTGGGTGGAAATTTCTTTTACCTATTTCTCTCGGTAATTTATTATTGACAACTTCTTCCCAACTCTTTTCGCTGTAAAAAAAAACATAAGACAGTCAACAAGAGAAAGAAAATTTCAATTATTCATAGAGATTCACGATATGCTTCCTATGATAACTGGGTTCATGAATTATGGTCACCAAGCTGTAAGAGCTGCAAGGTATATCGGCCAAAGTTTCATAATTACCTTATCTCACACAAGTCGTTTACCTGTAACTATTCACTATCCCTATCAAAAATGGATTCCATCAGAGCGTTTCCGCGGTCGAATCCACTTTGAATTTGATAAATGCATTGCTTGTGAAGTATGTGTTCGTGTATGCCCTATAGATCTACCCATTGTTGATTGGAGATTGGAACCGGACATTCGAAAGAAACGATTGCTTAATTATAGTATTGATTTCGGAATATGTATATTTTGTGGTAATTGTGTCGAGTATTGTCCAACAAATTGTTTATCAATGACTGAGGACTATGAACTTTCTACTTATAATCGTCACGAATTAAATTATAATCAAATTGCCTTGAGTCGGTTACCAATGTCAGTAATTGGAAATTCCATAATTCGAACCATTATGACTTCGACTCAAATCAACTAAAAAATAGGTAAACCGCTTGATTCGATTACCAATTACTCCAATTTCCGATTACTATTACTAAAGGAGCAAATCTTCCATTTTGCTCGTCGAATAAGTAAAAGTCCTAGCTATTGATTTCAGATTCATTGCTCAGAATCATGTCTTGCAAAAATGCATTATCCGTGATTTTTCGAAATCTACATCTCTCTAAATTAATACTATTATATATATAATTTCTCTATCAACCCCCAATCTAGGATTGGATTCCATTCAGAGCATATCCTAAAAAGAGTCGGGTAACCTATTTTTCCCGGTCTGGTCAAAAAGATCATGAAACATTTAAGCTTATTTCTCTATTATTTGCCATATAATGGATTTCACTGGACCAATACATGATTTTCTTTTAGTATTTTTGGGATCGGTTCTTCTATTAGGAGGTCTGGGAGTGGTATTACTTACCAATACCATTTTTTCTGCCTTTTCCTTGGGGTTGGTTCTGGTTTGTATATCCCTATTCCATATTCCATCGAATTCCCATTTTGTAGCTGCTGCACAGCTCCTTATTTACGTGGGGGCCATAAATGTGTTAATCGTATTCGCTGTGATGTTCATGAATGACTCAGAATATTACAAGGATTTCGGTCTTTGGACCGTTGGAGAAGGAGTAACTTCCCTGGTTTGTACAAGTCTTTTTGTTTCACTAATTACTACTGTCCCAGATACTTCATGGTACGGTATTATTTGGACTACAAGATCAAACCAGATTTTAGAGCAGGATTTTTTTAATAATGGTCAACAAATTGGGACTCATTTATCAACAGATTTTTTTCTTCCCTTTGAACTCATTTCTATAATTCTTTTAGTTGCCTTGATAGGTGCAATTGTTATGGCCCGTCAGTAATAAAAAGAAAGACTTCGAATGAAAGAGTTCTGTCCTCTCAAAAGACTTCCTTCTTATCACACCTATTTTCCTTCACTTCAATTCCATTTTTCTATTTTTCATGTATAAAATGGAAATGGTTTTAGTTCAATCTATTCTAGTACCAATATCTTCCTTTGTTCTGCACTTGTGAGATTCTAGTCAATAAAATGGATTAAGGTGGAGTTTTTGTTCCTATTGAAAGCAAATAAATCCAGATTGATGAGGGGTTGGTCAATGATGCTTGAACATGAACTTGTTTTGAGTGCCTATTTATTTTCTATCGGTATTTATGGATTGATCACAAGTCGAAATATGGTTAGAGCACTTATGTGTCTTGAGCTTATACTGAATGCGGTTAATTTGAATTTCGTAACATTTTCTGATTTCTTTGATAGTCGCCAATTAAAAGGAGACATTTTCGCTATTTTTGTGATAGCTATTGCAGGCGCTGAAGCCGCTATTGGACCTGCTATTGTTTCATCAATTCATCGTAACAGAAAATCCACTCGTATCAATCAATCGAACTTGCTGATGAAATAGCGGTAATCATATAAATACTGAATCGAATATTATAAATACTGAATAGAATATTCACCAATTCAAATTGGTATGTACGATAGAAACAAACATAGGCCCATGTTTGCTAAAACGTAATAAATCAAAGTATCTTGGACCGCTATCATGAGCAGATCCCGAAGTAGATTAATTCGAAATCGATTCTGGTAAACCCTCGATTCGTCTGGTGTCTACCATATATGATTCCTTTATGATTTTACTAGATCGAAAATTTATGACGTTCAAAAAGTGGATAGATACCATGTCACACTCAGTAAAGATTTATGATACATGTATAGGGTGTACTCAATGTGTGCGAGCCTGCCCCACAGATGTATTAGAAATGATACCTTGGGACGGATGTAAAGCTAAGCAAATTGCTTCTGCCCCAAGAACAGAAGACTGTGTAGGTTGTAAGAGGTGTGAATCCGCTTGTCCAACAGATTTTTTGAGTGTCCGGGTTTATTTATGGCATGAGACAACGCGAAGCATGGGGCTAGCTTATTGATACGTTCTAGAAAACTCTACTTGAACCCATTTTTTTTCTCCTTACCGACAAAAACCCGTACTTAATCAAAAAGATTATTTAGAGCACGGGTTTTTTGGTCAAAGTGTATCTTGTCTTTACCACGAATTCTTTTCCTTGGTTAACAATAATTGTGATTTTGCCGATATCCGCGGGTTCTTCCATTTTCTTTTTTCCTCATAGGGGAAATAAGATGATTAGGTGGTATACTCTCTCTATATGCACAATAGAACTACTTCTAACGACCTATGCATTCTGTTATCATTTCCAATTTGACGATCCCTTAATCCAATTAGAACAGGATTCTAGATGGATCCATTTTTTGGATTTTCACTGGAGACTCGGAATCGATGGAATTTCCATAGGACCTGTTTTACTGACGGGATTCATCACTACTTTAGCGACTTTAGCGGCTCGGCCAGTGACTCGGGATTCACGATTGTTCAATTTCCTGATTTTAGCAATGTACAGCGGCCAAATAGGATCATTTTCTTCTCGAGATCTTTTACTTTTTTTTATCATGTGGGAGTTAGAATTAATTCCTGTTTACTTACTTCTATCCATGTGGGGAGGAAAGAAACGTTTGTACTCATCTACAAAGTTTCTTTTGTACACTGCGGGGGGTTCCATTTTTCTATTAATGGGAGTTCTGGGCATGGGTTTCTATGGTTCCAACGAAGCAACCTTACATTTTGAAACCTCAGCGAATCAATCGTATCCGGTGGCATTGGAAATAATATTCTATTTTGGATTTCTTATTACTTATGCTGTCAAATCACCGATTATACCCCTACATACATGGTTACCAGATACCCATGGGGAGGCACATTACAGTACGTGTATGCTTCTAGCCGGAATCTTATTAAAAATGGGCGCGTATGGATTGGTTCGGATCAATATGGAATTCTTACCCCACGCTCATTCTATATTTTCTCCATGGTTGATGATAATAGGTACAGTTCAAATAATCTATGCAGCTTCAACATCTCCTGGCCAACGCAATTTAAAAAAGAGAATAGCCTATTCTTCTGTATCTCATATGGGTTTTACAATTATAGGAATTGGTTCTATAACCGATACAGGACTGAATGGAGCTATTTTACAAATCATTTCTCACGGATTTATTGGTGGTGCTCTTTTTTTCTTGGCAGGAACTAGTTACGATAGAATACGTCTTGTTTATCTCGACGAAATGGGCGGAATAGCTATCCCAATGCCTAAACTATTTACAATGTTCAGTAGCTTCTCGATGGCTTCTCTTGCATTGCCGGGAATGAGTAGTTTTGTTGCCGAATTGGTAGTCTTTTTTGGAATAATTACCAGTCCAAAATCTCTTTTAATGCCAAAAATACTCATTACTTTTGTAATGGCAATTGGAATGATATTAACTCCTATTTATTCATTATCTATGTCACGCCAGATGTTCTATGGATACAAGCAATTTCCTGCCCCAAACTCCTCTTTTTTGGATTCTGGACCACGAGAACTTTTTGTTTCGATCTGTATCTTTCTACCCGTAATAGGGATTGGTATTTATCCGGATTTCCTTCTCTCACTATCCGTTGACAAGGTAGAAGCTATCCTATCTAATTATTTTTATAGATAAGATAGGTTTCATGAATAAGATCGAAAATAATCCTATGATTTCAAAAACCATTCGCTGGACAATGAAAAAAAAATAAGTCTTCTTTTTCCTTATCTTAAGGAAAAAGAAAATGAAGTCCATTCGAATCAGATACGTTTGGAGTTTTTGAGAACCATTTGAATCCAGTAGTGATTCAAATAGTTCTCAAAAACTCACACAAACTTCAGACTATGTTCCTGTGGATTGGGTCGCTTCTTCAATTCGATGTTAATGTGAATGAGCCATAACTATGTAATCCTATTCCTAATAGATTGACCCCAAAATAACATATCCAAATTATAAGAAATCCAAGAGAAGCCACAATTGCGGAATTCGTGCCTTGAAAATTTTGATTTGTTCTCATATGTAAATAAATTGCAAATAGGGTCCAAGTAATAAATGCCCAAGTTTCCTTGGGGTCCCAATTCCAATATGACCCCCATGCCTCATTAGCCCATACCGCGCCCGAAAGAATACCTATGGTTAAAAAGAGAAACCCTAGACTAATGACACGATAACTCCAACGATCCAATTGCTGAATCAACTGATACATGTGATAATTTCTAAATGAAAGAAAAAAAGTGTTTCGTAAAACACTGCCTCTTTCATTTGCGTATTGGCTCTCATCAAAAACAAATGACCCTGTTACTAAATGATTTCTTTTGCCAAAAATATCTATGCGTGTTCGAAATGTAATGACTAGAAGCGCTACTGAGAATAACGAGCCGCATAAAAGAGCTGCATAGCTCAATACCATCATACTTACGTGCATCATTAACCACTGAGATTGGAGAGCAGGTACTAATATTGTGGATTGATGCATTTCTGCTAAAAGACCTGAAGTAACAAAGCCTTGAGTCAAAATAGTACTTGGCGCGGTTATTGCGCTTAAATGGGTTTTTTGGTTCCTAAAATGTGGAACCATATGAATAATGGAAAAACCCCACGAAAGAAACATTAATGATTCATATAAATCACTTAAGGGGAAATGTCCCGAAGAAATCCAACGAGTAACTAACAATCCTGTTATACAGAAAAAGGTAGCTATCATGCCTTTTTCTGACGAATTATAGAGTCCTAGCGTTTCGTAGACTAATAATAAGGTTAGTAAATAAATCGTAATTACAATTGAAACGATCGAAAAAGAAATGTGAGTGAATATATGTTCTAAAGTCGAGAATATCATAAAAAAAATCCTAAAATAAAAAAGAAAAGGGGGATCCTTCAAGACTGGAATGGAAATGAGGAATTCCATTCATTATAGGACTTATTGTATCTCTTTTAGAAGATGCCGCCACTCGGACTCGAACCGAGATGCTCTAGCACTGCTTCCTAAGAGCAGCGTGTCTACCGATTTCACCATGGCGGCTTACTCGAAAACATAATAGCCCATCCATATTCAATCGTCGAGATTCTAAGGAGTCAATTCAATCAAATCTTTTTTAGGGAATCTGACAATCAATGAAAAAACACTCGTTCAAATTACTAATTGAACGTTCAACAATCATTAGTATTGTGGGATCGTAGGGTGTTAGGTTTCACTTTCACAAAGAGCTTTCCGTTGGTTTCACTTCGCCTGGAATGGAAATGAAGCAGTTGGAGTTCTGTCCTCTATCCAGGCATAGAACTAAAAGGTTTCAATCTTTATCGGAATTTTAGCGTACTTCAAAAAAAAATTCTATATTTCTAAAGAAAAGAAAGCTCTCAAGATCTATATATAGATATAGATCTTGATGGATTCCACAGCCCAAATATAGGACCCTTAATTTGGACTACATATTAGGAATTAGGAATACATAATCCAAAAAAATCCTTCCTAAAGGAAAAAGAAGACTTTTCTTTTAGTTAGTGTATTATGAAAAGTGAATCGATGAGGAAAATGACAACCCCCATCTCACAAATTAGAAAAACCTACTATAAAGAAAGCTAAAACTTTGTATCTTGTCCTTCACTACTTCGTCAAAAAATTGAAAATACAGTAAGTAGAGGACTTCTTATTCTGCATACGGCACTAACCAGTCCCGTCTCGTATTGATCCGTTGAAAAGAAAAATATGAGTTAATGGGAATCCTTCATTTTAGAAATGACAATTCAGAGAGTCATATTGATTCAGATTCTTCCAAGACTTGGTTATTTTTTTTCTCGTATAAAATTTCGCATTCCCGGTATACTTTTCTTTGCTCGTACCAAAGCCTTTCGCATTCCCGGTATACTTTTCTTTGCTCGTACCAAAGCCTTTTGTATTTGTAGTCCCGGTATACTTTTCTTTGCTCGTACCAAAGCCTTTTGCAGTCCCGGTATACTTTTCTTTGCTCGTACCAAAGCCTTTTGCAGTCCCGGTATACTTTTCTTTGCTCGTACCAAAGCCTTTTGCAGTCCCGGTATACTTTTCTTTGCTCCCACAAAAGCCTTTCGAATTCCCGGTACAAATGGATTTCGCTAATGAAAATGCTTTTCTCGCTGCCCAATACCCCTTTCTTTTCCAAATATTTTTACGAATACGCTTTTTTGACAGAGAAGTACGTTTCTTTGGAACCGCCATTCAAAAATGAAGAGGTTACTCATTGTTTAGAGTTGGATGTGAAAGACATGTATTGTTCGGATTATTCGTTTTATTTTATTCTATTTATTCCCTAGATGATACTTCCTTGATAACATACAATAGAGATACGCTTGCCTCGCATAGAATAAATATTCCTAGGTAAAAAATGGGATAGGTTCTTCTTTAGGGGAACCTTTTTTACTTTTACAACATACAATATCCGAAGAAAGAAGAATTCGTACTGATTGGTAACTTTCTATCCGAACCCTCATTCGAATCTATATCGTAAGAGAGGTTTTCGAATTCCCCCTAAATACTTAGTTCCACTATAGCTCGCCCGGGGTCGCCGGGGAGCTATCGTCCTGCCCCGCAGCGATGGATTCTCCTTCTCCTGGCGCAGTGAGCCGGTTTCTTGAACCAAAGGGAAGCTGTCCTAGGTAAGTATTGTATCATTTTTTCTTTCTTATTCCCCCCTTTCTGGCTCTATGCATACCTATTTACGATTTGATTGATCCCATACAATCCCATATTCTATTTATTTATATAACTATCTATTTATAGATACTCGCTACCTACTGTATTGTATCATTAACGATTCTTGAAGAGATCAAAAGATCTCATTTTTTTTGCGGAGCTGCGGCTCAGGAGATTTGATTTATGAATTATATCGTGACACAGTTGATGGCACTCGTGAAACCTCTCAATCTCATCACACGGTTGAAGGCACTTGGGCAACGTTTGGTTGAAGGTTTTCTAGTCTACGGTATTTTCACCAAGGTTGTGTCTGGGATTTTAGGCTTGTTATTCTCCCCGAAACCTAAGGCTCCGTTAAATCTGCCTCCTGCAGTTGCGGAATTCAGAGAATTATCAATAGACAGAGAAGAAACGACAGATCCAGCCACAGTCGATTCGACTTCGTCTCCTACATCGCTGGAGGGGTCGTTGCGGGCTAAGTTGGAACTATATGATAGTCAAATCTCCATCCTTCGTCAGCTCAAGACCCATAACAACCTTCTGATCGCAACCCAGATCCAATGCATAAAACTACAACAGGAACTAGGTTCCGGGTGTACTTGGATTAAAAAGGAGCTTTCCTCTTGAAAGTTAAAGCGGGGTGAGCGACTGCCGGCTACAGTGGAAAACTATCGGGCGTATCTATCCACCCTCCGGCCCCAAATAGAATTAAAGAAGGACCAAATGCGTCGCTTAAGCGAAGATATCAAGGTCTTAGAACTAAAAGAAGCTGAAATCCGAGATCCCAGAGATGGCAGTCAATAACTTGGGAGGTAGACCTCCGGCCCGCCGGCCCGAGGTCTCAAGTTCGATCACCCTGCGGCTCCCCGAGCCTGACGGGACGTGATTGCGCCGGGCGAAGAAGGGAAGAGGCTTTAGAGTTCACTTAGCCGAAAAAGAAGCGGAGGCTTGGGCTGTGCTCTGTGAGTCTTTTTTTTGTAAAATTTATTAACGGCTATTTTTTGTAAAATTTATTAACGTTGGTGGTTGCAACCTTCCATTTTGGTGGTTGCAACCTTCATATTGTCATTTTGAAAATAGTTGACAAAAGTGGCTTGTCCGGGTATAATGTGATTGATAGCTGACTAGTCATCTATCCAAAGGATCCATAAAATTCGCCATCGAATCTATTCTGGGATTCACCGGTTAGGATCGATCTAAACCAATTCTCAAGAACTAAGTCTTACTTATGCGAATCTTTATTTTTATTAAAAAGATTCTAGCGAATCTCTTTCAAGTTCAAGGTCTGGTAACCATGTTTAAGAAGGTGGCACTAGTTTGGAAGGTGTTCCAGGTTGTAACGTGGGTATTGGGGGCCTTATTCGGCCTGAGAGGGCCCGCTACTTCAAAAGAAAGAAAGGATGAGAGTCCGCTTGGACACGACGATACGCACACATAAACGTGTAATCGACTCAAAAGAAATTCCCCGCTTGTACTTCAAGATTGCCCTTTTGGAAGAGGCAAAAGTGAAGCTCCAAGAAGAACAAGAAAACTTATTTTATAGATCTATGAAAATAGGGGCTATGCGGATTCTAACTGTAGACTTTCTCGGTAAAACAGATCAAACTTTGGATTATCGATTTTAGCATTTTTTCGTTCTTATTCCCCCTTTTCTTAGCTTTCGAATTTAACGAGATACTAAATACTCTAGGTCGATTCGAAAGCTAAGGGGCAAATCTTTCGAGAAATAAACTACAAATTTCATGCAGGATCCATAAATTTCGAAATTATGGAATTCAAATTCACCGGGTAATCGGAGTTCGACCCGGTAATAGCGTGAATTAGAAATATATATATAGAAATATTATGCGATTAAGGAAACGGAAGTGTAAGTATTTAGGGGGAATTCGAAAACCTCAATGAATGAAAAAGTGGGTAAAGGCCTTTTTAGGCTTCCTTGTGGAGCCGCAGGGTGATTGACCTTTGGCTCAACTTAACCCCGGGAATTTGACTGCTCCTGCGGAGGCAGCAGCCTTCTGGGCCCTCTCTAGTAACTCGGCCTTCTCTTTTTCTAAGACAGAAATTTCTTCGAGTAAGATGGAAATCGATTCCTCCAATTTTTTTCGTCGGTTGAGCTCGCTTGTCAAATAGTCATCCATTCTTTTCACTAAATCGCTCGGGCGCTCGCCCTGCTTTAACTTTAAGCAGGAAAGTCGTGCGTTTAGCAGGGTATATCCTTTGTGTAGTTTGGTAGATAGTTCTATGAATTCGAATTGTTTTGCTGACACTTGGTCAGTCTTAGTTTTGATTTCCAGATCTATCTCCTCGAGTTCAGTCTCCTCAAGTTCAGTCTCCGTGAGTTCAGTCTCCGCGAGTTCACCCTCTTCCATCTCACCCTCCTACATCTCAGTCGGAAGATCCAGAACCCAAACAGTCGCTGCAGGACGCGGCGGATTCGAAGAATCTTTCGGGAAGAAAAAACCCCAAAAGAAATTCACACTACCAAAGAACCCCCAACACAAGACGACCCCTCTAAGAAAGAGAGATAACAGAGTTTTCAACATGGTCATTTTTTTCACTCTTGAGCCGAAGCTCCCTAGAGAATGAAAATGGTTAATGATATTAAGGTTGAAATATCATAACCCGGCGAATTCCATAATTTCGAATTTTATGGATCCTGTGTGTGATTGATTGAATGTTTGTTTCTCTTTTCGATCTGTCTCAGATCAAAAGAGATTTTTTTGGTTATTATCTATCTATTTTATAGAAATAGATAGACCTCTTTCCGTTTCAGAGGAGACCTCTTGTGGCCCAGCGAATCCAAGGAACCCATCATTTGCATGACGGCAAGTAAAAACCAACCTTATGGATCGTGGATAAACAGATATCTTTATACACGATATAATCATATCACGCAAATCTACTATTGTCAAGATGCCAATATGCCAATATGAAGGTTGCAACCACCAAAATGGCAGAAAACCAAAAAGATTTGCCCCTTACCTAAAAAATCTACCTAGATTCTTTAGTATCTCGTTAAATTCGAAAGCTAAGAAAAGGGAGAATAAGAACAAAAAAATGCTAAAATACTCACAGAGGAGAGGACAGCCCACTCTTTACCTACTTTCTCATTCATTTTAGTTCGTTTAATTAACCCGAAGTTCCTTAAATAAATAGCCCTTTTTTGAAATAGAATGAACAATTCCAGTGGGTTGACTACCCCTTTCATAGATCTATGAAATTCATTAGAGTAGGCCCGGTGGACCCTGCCACGCAGGCTGTAAATCCCTTGCGTCTACGGGCGCAATCAGTCGCTTGGCGGTCCGGAGGCGCTGGTTGTTGTCTCACGGTAACGTAATTCAGTCGATTGCCTGAACCGTAAGGAGGGGCGGTCTGGTCCTCGTGGAGGCGCTGGTGGTTGGGAGAATTTTGTCTTAAGATACCCCCATAATTTCTACTTTCCTTTTGGAAGGACACCTGGCGACTAGCAACATCTTTCTGTGCCTCGACTAATCGGGTGCGCTTTTCTTCCAAAAAGGAGAGTTCCACGGTTACTATAGACTTTTCTTCGTATAATTCCGCTGCGAGAATATCTTCCGGGAGGAATAATGCATTTAGGTGCTTTGAATCCTCCGACTCTACCATTTGGCCTCTTAACAAGAGTTCGCCGGCGTTTAACCGGCGAAGTGCTTCACCTAAGAGTAACCATGCTTTGGCCGCCTGCAAGCTTTTTCTTTTGATTTCCAAATCGAGCCGCTGAATTTCTTCAGCAATATCAAAATTCCGAACCGAACCCAGAGATCCGCTTTTGTGTACGTCCGATTCCAATAAGCTCGCGGGATTGGCACACACCGACACCCCAAGAAAACTATACTACTCAAGGAACCCCACCAGAAAATTATCCAGAGAAATTTTGCCCACCCTAGAAGAAACTGATAGAAACCTGTTTTTAAATTGTATTTTTCAATAGAACCCTTATACCAGAAAATAAAGAATATCCATACTCGAATAGCGAGTTTGAACATGTACTAGAATACCTCCTTCCTGGATTGTCTTAAGAAAAAAAAAAGAATATAATATTAAGTATATTAAGTATATTATAGAATAAGACAGTCCTGAGAATTCTCACTGTATTTCTTTATATAGAATCCTAGACTGTTGGCCGGGTGTTGGTGTCGTTTAAACCGTCGTTATAGTTTTATACTGATCCTTTTTTTTACTGCCATCACAAATATAACGGATAATTCGTTTAAGCGCAATCCCAGAGATAGGTTTCATGCTATCTCCAAATTTTCATCTTTCAATTCAATAAAAGATTAAATATTCAAATTGAATATTCATCTCAATAAGGGGTAATCCGGTTGAAGGATTATTCGTCTGTAACTGTAATGCATTGGATTAAAGTCGAAAGCTAAGAAAAGGGAAAATAAGAACGAAAAAATGCTAAAATACTCACAGAGGAGCGGACAGCCCACTCTTTACCTACTTTTTCATTCATTTTAATTCGTTTAATTAACCCGAAGTTCCTTAAATAGCCCTTTTGTTTGAAATAGAATGAACAATTCCTATGGGTTGACTACCCCTTTCATAGATCTATGATAGATCTATGAAATTATGAAATAGACTAGTCTGGGCGGATCTTATGCTGCCCCGCAGCGCTGGATCCGTCTTCGTCAATGAGCCGCCCGGTTCCTGAACCGGAAGGACCGGGAACAGGACGCGCACCGATATCAGGATTCCTCGGAGCTCCGGAAGAACTTCCCCTCAATCTACCTCTAGACGCAGTTTTGGCCTTTGACCTTGGGTTGAAGTGCGGATTCCGCCTTTCCAAGTCGGCAATATCTTGCGATACGCGGGCAAGCGATTCGTCTAATGTTGCATTCCTCGCATAAGCGCTCTCTTCTCTTGCCTTTGCTTGGACTTCGGGATGGTACTCTTCCAATTTTAAGAGTTCTTCCGCTAAGAGGAAAAGCTGTCCCTCTAACTCTTTTGTTTTTTGCTTGTTCCTACTCAACGAAGTGCGGATTTTTTGTACTGTCTCTTCGCTGGAACCCTCCTCTCGGTGCTTCGCTAGGCGAGATTCGAGTCTTAAGATCCGATCTCGGCTTTCTGACAAGTAAAGTAGTATTGGACTTCAACGAATACAGATCGTTGTTGCCGCCAATACAGCAGCTCGACCGAATATTCTCGGTCTTTTTCATTCTTCGCTTCTATCTCGGATTGGCCTTGTTCGGCAGTGGCTGACGCCTCGGCCAATATCGGAGACGAAGTCAAAGCGCTAAGATCTCCAATGGTTTCTAATTCCCTACATTCCGCAGCAGATGCTTCAACCGCGAACACATTATTTTCCCCTACGTGTGGTTGGTCGACAGTGGATGATGATCCTTCCACCAATTCTGTCTCGACTTCGGATCCTTCCATCCATTTTGGAAGGTCAACTCTGGCTGGCGGAGTAGGCCACTTTCTTTTGACTTGGTCCACTTCTCGGAATTCTGCAGGCAGCTTCGACGGCTCGCTGGGAGGTTTCTTTGGTACGAACCACCAAAAGAATAACCACAAAACCCCTTTCGTGCTAGCCGCTGCTACTATGAGCCACTGGAATAAGTGAAACATGTGAATTTACCTCCCTTCTTAGGTGTTGAATATATGCAACGCGCATAATCAATATAATACTATATTATATATATGCCAAAGTCAATGCGTCTAGTCCATCCATTTTTTTTTTCTAAAAAAATGATCAAATCAATAATCCAAAGTGTGATCTGTTTGACGTTTTCATTTTCCCATTCTTAGGATCGATTTGAAATTGAAACTAGCTATAATGAAAATGAAATGAATGCATTTATCCACCTATCACGGTTACACATCCCTAAGAGAGGAGCTCTTAGGGATGTGTTCGGAGGACGCCGTATCTTAGATTCCACGAATCTATAGTATGATCAAGTGCAGGTCTTGAAAGAAATCAATGGGATTTGCTTCCATCGGATCTAGATAATCTTGTTCTTTTGAACATGAAGAAAGAAAGAAGCCATTGCAATTGCCGGAAATACTAGGCCCACTAAAGGCACAAAAAGAGAGGGTAAGTTGAAAGTTGTCATAGAATGAATACCTCGATTTCCTATTTTTACCTGTTAGTAAAGAGATCTTATGATACGTATCTAGTATCATAAGTGCAAGGAATGAAAAAAGTATACCGAGTTATCCTTCTACCTGAAATATATATTCAGGTTTCTTTCTCTTGTTTCTATTCTATCGATAGAGACTTCTTCCTTGGCCTTACTCTTACTGGTCCGGGTGGATTTCTCTAGTGAAATAGAACCAGTAACTTTTTTACCTATTTTTTTGGTTGTCTTTTTAACCAAATGAAACAGACGGTACTGTTTTATAATGATCATTTTTTACCGCCATCACAAACATAACGGATAATTCGTTTAAGCGAATTCCCGAGATAGGTTTCATGCTATCTCCAAATTCTCATCTTTCAATTCGAACCGCAGTGACAGTTAGATAGGTATCGTAGAGTTTCCTCGAAGCCTAGGCAGCTTACTCCACTCAATCAGAATTAGTGAATTATCCCGAATAAACTAATACCCAAGGTCTTCTTTTGATTGGGTCGAGTTATTGATGGATCCTATGACCCATATCAGAATCAAGTACGAGAATTCTTTTTACTTGCTCTATGAATAGAAATTCTTATAAGAATTAATGGAATGATTGAAAATGGAAAATTCTATTTGAGTTCTTTCCTATTTTGATTTTTTTATTTGATTGTTCCTTCCGAAAGAGATAAGAGCTGGTGAATCGGAAACAATTCAATTACTAAGAATAGAAAAAACTTTGATTTTCTTATGGAACATACATATCAATATGCATGGATCATACCTTTCGTTCCGCTTCCGGTTCCTATAGCAATAGGAGTGGGACTTCTTCTCGTTCCAACGACAACAAAAAATCTGCGTCGCATATGGGCTTTTCCTAGTGTTTTATTACTAAGTATAGTTATGCTTTTTTCGGCCGACCTGGCTATTCAGCAAATAAACGGGAGTTCTATTTATCAATATGTAGGGTCTTGGACC